TAATATATGATCAATTACAAATATCGATGATCTATAAAGGACCCGAAATACCTTGTTTACGTATCATTGGAAAGTGCATTAACATAAATACGGCAGTAAGAAGAGGCAATACAAACGTATGTAAACTATAAAAACGAGTCAAAGTTGATTGTCCCACACTAGCACTTCCACGTAATAACTCCACTAAAGGCGACCCTATTACAGGAATAGCTTCAGGTACGCCTGTCACGATTTTTACTGCCCAATAACCTATTTGGTCCCGAGGTAAGGAATAACCAGTTACACCAAAAGATGCAGTCAATACAGCCAAAACCACACCAGTAACCCAAGTTAATTCGCGAGGTTTTTTAAATCCACCAGTAAGGTATACACGAAATACGTGCAGGATCATCATTAGAACCATCATACTTGCTGACCATCGATGAACTGATCGAATTAACCAACCAAAGTTGGCCTCAGTCATTATGTATTGAACAGAGGAAAAAGCCTCTGTAACAGTTGGACGATAATAAAAAGTCATAGCAAAACCTGTAGCTACCTGTACTAAAAAACAAGTAAGTGTTATTCCCCCTAAACAATAAAATATGTTGACATGAGGAGGAACATATTTACTAGTTATATCATCTGCAATCGCTTGAATCTCGAGACGTTCCTCAAACCAATCATAGACTTTATTGAGATAGGGAAACTCCCCCTCCGAGAACCGTATATGAGAATTTCATCTCGTACAGCTCAAGCTGAAACACACAAATACTGATTTCAACAGATATGCAATAAAAAGTTCAGAACTTCTTAGCTACTTGATTCGATTTGCCCCGAAAATACGAAGTAAGAAAAATCTGAAATCTCCTCTTTGTATGATAATGCCAAAAATATCAAGTTGGCTCATCTATATTTTTTTTATGTTAATTGTTACAGGCCTCTTGAATTCTCTCTTTCCTATTTTTTATTTGTTATTTGATTTCTTATTTTTTATGTAATGCGGATTTACTTTTGTTATTTATAGGAATTCGCTTGTTCAGACCCTATGAATCAATTGAAACTTCAGATTCATACTAGAACCACGATGATTTAATAAAGCAAAGCCTCAAGCTCAACTTAAACTCAAAGGTTCTATGAGTAAGAACTCTTTGATGATCATTTATTCAATGAATGGACTGACTCAACAAAAGCTAGATAAAGAGTTTCGATCAAAATCAGTCTGAAGTAAGAAAAATCGTTTGATTTGGAAAATATTTATTTGAAAATTTTTGAGTTCGGTTGCGAGGTCTGATGGGTATGAATCATAGTTTCATTATTTATTTTCTTGATCTATTCTATATATTCATATTCCGTGCTCCAGATACTAGAATAAATATCCGACGAGATAGAATCATCTTGATAAAGATAACAGGCCCATTCTCTGTATGATCAATAGGATCAATTATAACAAGTCACACACTCATATTCCGGAAATACCGAAACAAAAAAATTCCACGGTCGAACTACCAGAACAGTCTAGAAATCTGAATCGTCAATAAAATAAAGTAATTTTTTGATTGAAAACTAGGACTTCATAACTCTTATAAACCTAACTCATTGAAATTCCATCTAGTAAAACAGAAGAATTATAAATTTCCAAGATAATAGATAGAAATACCGCAAATAGAGCCATTGCAACCCCCATTAATGGTGTAGTCCCCCAGCCTGGAGCTACTTTACCATATTCTGAATTCAATGGTTTCAATAAATCCCCTACAGTAGTTCGTCTTGGCCCAGATCTAGAACTACCCTCAACGCTTTGTGTAGCCATAAATCCTATTTTATTTAATCATTGGTTGAGATCTGTTGACTTTGTATACCATTCCGTTGTAGTTGTAAATAAACGATCTTATCGTAGATCCATTGTGATCTTGAAATTATCTAAAAATGGAAACAGCAACTCTAGTCGCCATCTCCATATCTGGTTTACTTGTAAGCTTTACTGGGTACGCCCTATATACTGCCTTTGGGCAACCCTCTCAACAACTAAGAGATCCATTCGAGGAACACGGGGACTAGTTGAAGTAATGAGTCTCCCATATGGGGGGCTCATTACTTCAATTGAGATAATGAAAAATTACTTCACTTTTTTAGTTGGAACCTTGGGTGGTTCTCGAAAAAAGATAGCGAAAAAAATTATCCCTAAAGTCGAGACTAAAAGGAATGTATAAACCAATGCTTCCATAGATTCAATCGTGGTTTACAATTATAGCTTCCACACCTATTCATTTGGGATCATTTACCATATAAAGAAAAGAGTCAAAGAAAAGATGATGATTCAAGTCAAGATTTCTTTTCTTCGATACCCTACGACAAATAAAAAATAGAGGTCAAAGATACCAGAACAATGTTGTATCAGACTGCTCTCCTTGTAGTTGGATCCCCAACTTTTTGGAATGCTCCAAATTCCACTTGAACATCCAAATCTGGATCAATACCAGCAAAAACATCTCTGAACAAAGTTCTAGCACCATGCCAAATGTGCCCGAAAAAGAAGAGCAAAGCAAAAGTCGCATGTCCAAAAGTGAACCAACCCCTTGGACTGCTACGAAAAACACCATCAGATTTCAAAGTAGCCCGATCTAATTCAAAAATTTCACCTAATTGGGCACGTCTAGCATATTTTTTCACAGTAGCAGGATCACTATAGCTGACTCCATTGAGTTCACCACCATAGAACTCAACAGTTACACCTACTTGCTCAACACTATACTTTGACTCGGCTCTTCTAAAAGGAACATCTGCTCTTACAATTCCGTCTCCATCTACCAAAACTACCGGAAATGTTTCAAAAAAAGTAGGCATACGACGTACAAAAAGCTCGCGCCCCTCTTTATCCCTAAAGACGGGGTGTCCTAACCAACCAACAGCTATTCCATCGCCGTTGTCCATTGAGCCTGCTCTGAATAATCCCCCTTTTGCTGGGTTATTACCGATGTAATCATAAAAAGCTAATTTTTCGGGAATTTTAGACCAAGCTTCGGATAAACTCAGATTTTCAGCTAGTCCGGCGTTAACTCTTCGATATATTTCTTGCTGAAAGTATCCCTGATCCCACTGATAACGAGTTGGACCAAATAATTCGATTGGGGTTGTTGCTGAACCATACCACATAGTTCCAGCAACAACGAAAGCTGCAAAAAAGACAGCAGCGATACTACTGGAAAGTACAGTTTCAATGTTGCCCATACGCAATCCTTTGTATAGACGTTGAGGCGGACGGACACTAAGATGAAATAAACCCGCTAATATGCCCAATGTACCCGCTGCAATATGATGAGAAGCTATTCCTCCGGGAACAAAAGGATCAAAACCTTCCGCACCCCATGCTGGATTTACAGGTTGTACTTTTCCAGTTAGTCCATAAGGATCGGACACCCATATTCCAGGACCATACAAACCTGTTACATGAAATGCGCCAAAGCCAAAGCAAGCCACCCCGGAAAGGAATAAATGAATTCCAAAAATCTTTGGCAAATCTAAAGAGGGTTTACCTGTACGTTCATCACAGAAAATTTCTAGGTCCCAATACACCCAATGCCAGATAGCTGCCAAGAAGCACAAGCCAGAAAACACAATATGTGCACCTGCCACGCCTTCATAACTCCAAATACCAGGATTCGTTATAGTTCCTCCTGAAATACTCCAACCACCCCATGAATTAGTTATTCCTAACCGAGTCATGAAAGGTATAACGAACATACCTTGTCTCCACATTGGATCAAGAGCGGGGTCAGAGGGATCAAAAACTGCTAATTCATATAGAGCCATCGAACCGGCCCAACCAGAAACTAGAGCTGTATGCATTATATGAACAGAAAGCAATCGACCGGGATCATTCAATACGACAGTATGAACACGATACCAAGGCAAACCCATGGAAATACCCCTCTAAAAAAAAAAAATAGACACTATGTCACTTTATTTTATCGCATTGGAAAGACTATGACTATACTATGTACCTAACCTTTTCAGTAGATTTTGTATGAGAAAGGATTCATATTTATTCCGTTCCATTGAAAATAACGGAACAATTCTGTTCGTAAGAACAAAGGGAAGCAAATCTATTCTATACTCGATAAGTACCAATACGCAATGGGAGGATTAGTCCCACTTTCGGGAAACGAACGTATAGATATTTTTGTTTATCACCGATCCGTTAGAAAAAATTTTTCCTTATTCGTTCTGTCTTACTTTAAATCTATGTATAAAATAAACAGAAAAAGGATGAAGCAAAAAATCCATTCTTACGTTTCCATATTAAAGTAAAGTATAGTACTTTATTTTTTTCTTTAATTTAATGCCCATTGGTGTTCCAAAAGTACCTTTTCGGAGTCCTGGAGAGGAAGATGCAGTTTGGGTTGACGTATAGTGCGACTTGTCAGACATATTGGGTCATATGGGATTTACCCGTTTTCTCCCCCGATTGAGATATCCTCTGTTTCGCCCAAGAAATTTTGTATTGAGTGAACTCTCAATTATTCGGAGCGTGAAATGAGTACAATTAAATCCATTTTTTATATTATATTTATATTGGGGATCATTATTATCAATTTAGAAGAATTTATGGTTGACTTGGACTGAGAAAACGAAAATAAAGTATCCAGGCTCCGTTCAGAAAATACCAAATTGATAAAAAATTGGTAATATATTTATGATTACCACTTGTATCATAAACAATTCTTATACTTACTCCTATAGTATTACTCCTATAGTATAGCAGTGATCTCAAACTACCAACCAATGTAGTAGCAATGTAGTAGTATAATGAATACCTCGAATAGTTATGGGAACGCATGAGACGAATTGAAAAAAAAAAGGTTGTAATAAAAAAAGTGGTACTGAGACCATTTGCCCTATATGTACAAATGGAATTCGGACAGATCTTTTCCCGGAGTAGAACATGAACCTAAAAGAATTGAATGAAAGGGCCCATTCAGAAACAAGAAAATTACATCGTGATTTGAATCTCGATGAAACAATACATCAATGAAAGGTTAATTCAATAAGTTCAGTAAATTCTTTTTTATAGAGAAGGGGGCTCATCTCGTGTTTTTGGAAAAATGGAGGAAAACCCCTTCATTAGAAAAACAAAAAAACCTATTAAAGAAAAAAGAAATAGAACTGGAATCGACGCATTGATTCTTTTTTCGAAATTTTTTTGAACCGTATGCATCCAAAGGTGCACGTACGGTTTCTAAAGGATACAATTTTGTCCTAATCAATCGACTTTATCGAGAAAGATTACTTTTTTTAGGCCAAGAGGTTGATAGCGAGATCTCGAATCAACTTGTTGGTCTCATGGTATATCTTAGTATCGAAGATGATACTAAGGATCTTTATTTGTTTATAAACTCCCCCGGAGGATGGGTAATACCAGGAATCGCCATTTATGATACTATGCAATTTGTACCACCTGATGTGCATACAATATGCATGGGATTAGCCGCTTCAATGGGGTCCTTCATTTTGGTCGGAGGAGAAATTACCAAACGTTTAGCATTCCCTCACGCTTGGCGCCAATGGGTTTTTATTTGAAAAAAAAAAAGAAAGAAGACTATGCCTTCGCCATATTGAATATGAATAATAAGTAATAATAGCATGGCACTTCGAGTTCGATATGAACATTATTGTTTTTTCATAACATGAGATTTTGTATCGAGATAGTAGTATGAAACAAAGATTATTTCCGACTTGCTCTTATGTGTCGGGGTACATTTCATTTTAGCGTCACAAACCATTTTTCTTCCACACTAGAAGTATCTTTTTTATATTTATGAAAGAGTACCAAAATGAAAAAAAAAATCAGTTTTTCCTTATTTCATTGTATCAGAAAGGAACTTTGGGATTGCTAAATCACAGACGAGATAAATATATAAAGCAACAGAACCATCATAGTATTTTTTTTACTCCTACGAAAAGAAGGGTGGTAAATGGATGATTCAAATGATCTATATCAGATGGATTTCTTTCTTCGATTCTATCGAAGGGAAAAAAAATTCCATTGCGGAGCCGTATGCACAAAAGATGCCTGTACGGTTGTTCAATTCTATTTTCTTTTTTTTTCTTTTTATTATTTTTCCTTACTTTAGCCCAATCATGCGAGATAGAAGAACCGTTCATGATGTTATATCAATATCATCAAATCAGGGTTATGATTCACCAACCCGCAAGTTCTTTTTATGAAGCACAAGCAGGGGAATTTATCCTGGAAGCGGAAGAACTACTGAAACTTCGCGAAACCCTCACAAAGGTTTATGTACAAAGAACGGGCAACCCATTATGGGTTGTATCCGAAGACATGGAAAGGGATGTTTTTATGTCAGCAACAGAAGCCCAAGCTCATGGCATTGTTGATCTTGTAGCGGTCGAAAATGAAAATACTAGGGATTTTGTATAAATCCATTTCAAAACATAGTTTGAATTTTCTATGATTTAATATTGAATAGAAAAAATTCATAATCATCAATCATCAGGTTAAGATCGATCTAAACCAATCCATACTCTATATACATATATATATATTACGATATGCCAACCATTAAACAACTTATTAGAAACACAAGACAGCCAATAAGAAACGTCACGAAATCTCCCGCTCTTAGAGGATGTCCTCAGCGTCGAGGAACATGTACTAGGGTGTATGTGTGACTCGTTCAGATCATGAGTTCGAACTAATGAAAAATTTTTCCAGCATCAATGACCAGTACCAACGAGTAGGATAAATAGAGAAGATTTTTTATATACCTATATTGTGTATAAAATTTATGGTTTACATTGGTGCAAATCCAACAATCACCTATATTTGAGATGAGAAACAATTCACCATTGGTAGCAAATAGTTATCTATTAAGCAGGGGAAATGTTACTATAAGAAGCAAAAAGATTATGCTCCTATTGTTGAAAGGACGGACTAAGAGGGTCAGCTATCTAGCAAACTTTCCTAATAAAATGCCGTTACTGTATGGATAACTCTTATTGTGCAAAGAGCTATTACTCTATAATTGATGGGTAGAGCCAAAACATGTGAACTATACAAGTTCACAATAACATTTGATTAAACAAAAGAAGAGGCTCCGGTGTATAGAGAGGACCTCACCGTTTAAGCAGTAACCATAGAAACGATGGAACCCACTATTTTTTATTTAGTATCATTAGAATTTATTATTTCTAGGTGAAATAAAATACTTGAGAAGGAATAAAAAATAGTGGTCAGGAAGGTTATAGTAGCAAAAGCCATTGGAATTTATATTTTATATATCGGAAGAATCCGTTTTGTTATTAATTGACCGCTGGAGGGGAAAAGGATAACTAAAAGAATATAAATTAATTAGTTATTCATTAAGGTTAAATTTGATTCAATGACCAGAGTTAGACGGGGATATACAGCTCGGAGACGTCGAACAAAAATTCGTTTATTTGCATCAACTTTTAGAGGGGCTCATTCAAGACTCACTCGAACAATTACTCAACAGAAAATGAGAGCTTTGGTTTTCTCTCATAGAGATAGAGGCAGGCAAAAAAGGGATTTTCGTCGTTTGTGGATCACTCGGATAAACGCAGTAGCTCGTGAGACTAAGGTATTGTATAGTTATAGTAAATTAATAAACAATCTGTACAAGAAACAATTGCTTCTTAATCGTAAAATACCTGCGCAAATAGCTGTATCAAATAAGAATTGTCTTTACATGATTTCTAATAAGATCATCAAATAAAGAAAGGACATTATTCAGTATTAAAGTAATAAAATATACAGGAATGATTGAAATAGAAATCCCCGGAGTTTTTTCTCCGGGAAGATAAAAAAAAAAGAAATTAAGATAAGTAAGAGGAATGAATTTATATGTTTCAATAAAAAAAAGATTTCTTCTTTCTCCATTTTTTTTTGGTTTTTTATAACACAAAAATCCACTCTAGATTGTAGTACTTTTCGAACAAAACATCAAACAATCTGAGTTCTAATTAATTAGAGTTTTGAGTCAATTAAAGAGTATGTCTAGTTATTTCTGGTTCTAGGACCATTAGTTCTGGGGATCGACTCCGCTCTCTCAAATTGTTTCTCATTATTAAGAAAAGGTAACAAAGATAAAATACGAGCTTGTTTTATAGCAATAGTAATTAATCGTTGTTGTTTCAAGGTCAATCTATTCACCCGTCTAGATAATATTTTTCCTTGTTCACTAATAAATCGACTAATTAAACTCATGTTTCTATAATCGATTCTATCCCCTGATCCAATTGGGGGCAAACGTCTACGAAAAGATCGCTTGTATTTACGAAAAGATTGCTTGGATTTTTCCATGGTTTATTCCTTATCTCTAAAATTCTATTTCTTTATTTTATTCACTTCAGATCCGACGGAACTAGGCTTTTATTTTTGATTTCTATAATTAAATTATAGATCTATAATTTAATTATATTTAATATTTAATTATAGAATTTAATATTTAATTATAGAATTTATATATATATATATATATACATTATTATGTTAAGTTCTTCCTCCTCCTTTGCGAGATCGCACGCGCATTCTGTGCAATCTATTTCTTTATTTCCCCATGAATTGTATGCTTGTGACAATAGCGACAAAATTTTCTCAATTCTAATCGACCGGATGTATTGTGTCGATTTTTTTGAGTAATATATCTAGAAATGCCCGGCGATTCTTTATTGACGTCATTTCGAGTACAACAGGTACATTCCAAAATAACTATAACTCTAACTTCTTTACCCTTGGCCATGAACCTCCTTTGAATTTTGGATCGACTTAACTCTTCTATTTTGATCCGAGCCGAAGAAGAAGATAAGAACAAAAAATAAAAAAAAAATTAATAGAAGTTACTAACTAGAAATGAAATGTAATTTCTAAAGATTTCAGTACAATTAAAAATTAACAATAAATTCGAATTTCGAATTCTATTTCTATAAATTGGATTTCCATAATAGAATATTATTCTATTATATTAATGATAATTAATAGTAATTAAGAAATTAATAATTAATAAAATTAAATGATAATTAATAGAAAAGAAAATTTATTTAATTTTATTAAGGATAATTAATTTTCAAAATTTAATATTTTAAAAATAAATATTAACTAATTAAGTATTACTTAATTATAGAGTAATAAATAGAGTAAAGTAATAATTTTTAATAAAATAAAAAGTGAAATAATAATATTTAAGAATTAAGTAATACAATTTCTTTCTAACTATCAACCTATCCTAAAGAACTGAAAGGGGCGAAATTAGAGAATTGTATCTCTAAATTTATTCGCTTCTTCACATATCAATAACTAAAAAAAGGGAAATGACAAGGCATCTGGGAATAAACGATTAATTTCTATCAATAGACCTGCTAAAGACCCAAACCATAGAGTACTTAGCACTGGTGCCACGGAGAGATATGTTTTTATATCTCGCATTTCAAATCCTCCTTCCTTATTGGAATACATATATAGTCAGATGCTGTAGTTCAAGATCATTTGTATTTATTTTACACGAAATTCCTAACCAAAAAAGATATGTACAATAAAACAATAGATAAGATTTTCCTTTTCCGAAGAAAAAATTATCCCTTCTTCCTAAGTTTTTCTGATAAATATTAAAGTTTCACATGTATAGAATTCTTTTATTATATGTATATGAAACTAAAAAGAAGAACTGACAAGAAGAATTTTCTTGTTATATGAATAAAGGATAAAATGACGATGTGGAAAACAAGACAGGGATTTTGTACAATGAAACTGTACAACAATTTGAAAAGGGATGTAGCGCAGCTTGGTAGCGCGTTTGTTTTGGGTACAAAATGTCACGGGTTCAAATCCTGTCATCCCTACCTATTACTTCTCCTATGGGTAGTAACGAGGGATTAATTGAGATCGATTCAAATTGGACATAATCTTCTGTTTTTACATACTATATGTATGCAAAATGCATTCGTTGGGGGTAGAAGAAATCCTATTCTTTACAGAGTAGTC